AATAACCGAATACTTTTTTCTGTAAATACTGCATATTTGATTCCATCCATAAATCCATTTTCTTCCCTATGAGTTCCAGTATCGATAAGAATTCTAGTTCTTACTGTTCATATGTTATGGTATGAATATACCATACCAATTCGCTATGTATGGATGATGAGATTCCATTGATACAGAGCCAATTCCAATAGACTTATTGAATGTTCCCATTGGCGTGCATCCAGCAGGAATTGAACCTACGAATTTGCCAATTATGAGTTGGGCGCTTTAACCATTCAGCCATGGATGCTTAACAGGGATCATCGTACATCGTGAATAACCAAATTCCAATTGAAATGAAATCTTTAGGAGGAATCAATGAAACGACATCAATTCAAATCCTGGATATTCGAATTGAGAGAGATATTGAGAGAGATCAAGAATTCTCACTATTTCTTAGATTCATGGATCAAATTCGATTCAGCGGGATCTTTCACTCACATTTTTTTCCACCAAGAACGTTTTATGAAACTCTTTGACCCCCGAATTTGGAGTATCCTACTTTCACGTGATTCACAGGGTGCAACAAGCAATCGATATTTCACGATCAAAGGTGTAGTACTGCTTGTAGTAGTGGTCCTTATATCTCGTATTAACAATCGAAAGATGGTCGAAAGAAAAAATCTCTATTTGATGGGGCTTCTTCCTATACCTATGAATTCCATTGGACCCAGAAAGGAGACATTGGAAGAATCTTTTTGGTCTTCCAATAGAAATAGGTTGATTGTTTCGCTCCTGTATCTTCCAAAAGGGAAAAAGATTTCTGAGAGTTGTTTCATGGATCCGCAAGAGAGTACTTGGGTTATCCCAATAAAGAAAAAGCGTATCATGCCTGAATCTAACCGGGGTTCGCGGTGGTGGAGGAACCGGATCGGAAAAAATAGGGATTCTAGTTGTCAGATATCTAAGGAAACCGTAGCTGGAATTGAGATCTCATTCAAAGAGAAAGATAGCAAATATCTGGAGTTTCTTTTTTTATCCTATACGGATGATCCGATCCGCAAGGACCATGATTGGGAATTTTTTGATCGTCTTTCTCCGAGGAAGAAACGAAACATAATCAACTTGAATTCGGGACAGCTATTCAAAATCTTAGGGAAAGACTTGATTTGTTATCTCATGTCTGCTTTTCGTGAAAAAAGACCAATTCAGGGGGAGAGTTTCTTCAAACAACAAGGAGCTGGGGCAACTATGCAATCCAATGATATTGAGCATGTTTCCCATCTCTTCTCGAGAAACAAGTGGGGTATTTCTTTGCAAAATTGTGCTCAATTTCATATGTGGCAATTCCGCCAAGATCTCTTCGTTAGTTGGGGGAAGAATCAGCACGAATCGGTTTTTTGGAGGAACGTCTCGAGAGAGAATTGGATTTGGTTAGACAATGTGTGGTTGGTAAACAAGGATCGGTTTTTTAGCAAGGTACGGAATGTATTGTCAAATATTCAATATGATTCCACAAGGTCTATTTTCGTTCAAGTAACGGATTCTAGCCAATGGAAAGGATCTTCTTCTGATCAATCCAGAGATTCTTTCGATTCCGTTATATCTTTCGATTCCGTTATAAATGAGAATTCAGAATATCACACATTGATCGATCAAACAGAGATTCAGCAACTAAAAGAGAGATCGATTCTTTGGGATCCTTCCTTTCTTCAAACGGAACGAACAGAGATAGAATCAGATCGATTCCCGAAATGCCTTTTTGGATCTTCCTCCATGTCCTGGCTATTCACGGAACCTGAGAAGCGGATGAATAATCATCTGCTTCCGGAAGAAATCGAAGAATTTCTTGGGAATCCTACAAGATCCATTCGTTCTTTTTTCTCTGACAGATGGTCAGAACTTCATCTGGGTTCGAATCCTACTGAGAGGTCCACTAGAGATCATAAATTGTTGAAGAAAAAACAAGATGTTTCTTTTGTCCCTTCCAGGCGAGCGGAAAATAAAGAAATGGTTGATATATTCAAGATAATTACGTATTTACAAGATACCGTCTCAATTCATCCTTCGGAACCATATCACATCCCGGATCTGGTTCCGAAGGATGAACCGGATATGGACAGCTCCAATAAGATTTCATTCTTGAACAAAAATCCATTTTTTGATTTCTTTCATCTATTCCATGACCGGAACAAAGGGGGATACGCGTTACGCCACGATTTTTTTGAATCAGAAGAGAGATTCCCAGAAATGGCGGATCTATTCACTCTATCAATAACCGAGCCGGATCTGGTGTTTCGTAGGGGATTTGCCTTTTCTATTGATTCCTACGGGTTGGATCAAAAAAAATTCTTGAATGAGGTATTCAACTCCAGAGATGAATCGAAAAAGAAATCTTTATTGGTTCTACCTCCTCTTTTTTATGAGGAGAATGAATCTTTTTCTCGAAGGATCAGAAAAAAATTGGTCCGGATCTACTGCGGGAATGAGTTGGAAGATCCCAAACTAAAAACAGCGGTAT